CTTTGGAAGAAGCTTGTACAGTTTGGGAAGGGGTTTTGCTTGATCAAAAAGAAGAATCTACTTCAACCAATATACCCTTAGGCACGGCCATACATAACATAGAAATCACACTTGGAAAGGGTGGACAATTAGCTAGAGCAGCGGGTGCTGTAGCGAAACTGATTTCAAAAGAGGGGAAATCGGCCGCAGTCAAATTACCTTCTGGAGAGGTACGTTTGATATCCCAAAACTGCTCAGCAACAGTCGGACAAGTGGGGAATGTTGGAGTGAACCGGAAAAGTTTGGGTAGAGCCGGATCTAAACGTTGGCTAGGGAAGCGTCCTGTAGTAAGAGGAGTAGCTATGAACCCTGTAGACCACCCCCATGGGGGTGGTGAAGGGAAAGCCCCAATTGGTAGAAAAAAACCCGCAACCCCATGGGGCCGTCCTGCACTCGGAATAAGAACTAGAAAAAGGAAAAAATATAATGATAATTTGATTCTTCGTCGCCGTAGTAAATATAAATAGGAGAAAAAAGAGAATTGATTTCATCGTCTTTCAAAAAGAAACAAGAAAAAAGTTTCAATAATAAAATAAGAATTCAATAAGGAGGACTGTGTTCCGTTCATTTAAAAAACAAGACAAAAAGCCGTTCCCTTCAGTAAAAAGAAACCCTTTTGTAGCGAATCATTTATTAAATCAAATCGAGAAACTGAATGCCAAGGCCCAGAAAGATTTCCTAAAAACTTGGTCGCGTGCATCTACCATTATACCCTCAATGATCGGATACACTATTTATATCCATAACGGGAGGGAACATGTGCCTATTCCTATAACGAAATATATGGTCAATTTGAAATTGGGAGATTTTGTACCCACTAGAATTTTTAATAAACCAAACTCTAAAAGCAAAAGTGATACTAAAGCTGTTAAAAGCAAAAGTGATACTAAAGCTGTTAAAAACAAAAGTGATACTAAATCTCTTCGTTAATAAAGTGATACTAAAGCTGTTAAAAGCAAAAGTGATCCTAAATCTCTTCGTTAATAAAGTGATACTAAAGCTGTTAAAAGCAAAAGTGATCCTAAATCTCTTCGTTAATAAAATGAATATAGATAATTATCGGTCATTAGTGAGAGGGGGAGGTACGCCATGATAAAAAAAACAAAGAAGAAGCAATATACAGAAGTATCGGCTTTAGGTAAACATATTCCTATGTCTACTCACAAAGCGAGAAGAGTGATTGATCAGATTCGTGGACGTTCCTACGAAGAAACACTGATGATACTAGCCCTCATGCCTTATCGAGCATGTTATCCAATTTTAAAATTAATTTCTTCCGCAGCAGCAAACGGTATTCACAATATGAATTTCGACGAAACAAGTTTAATCATTAGTAAAGCCGAAGTCAATGAGGGGACTACTGCGAAAAAATTCAAACCTCGAGCTAAGGGACAGAGTTATCCGATAAAAAGATCCACTTGTCATATCACTATCGTATTGAGGGATATATCATTAAACGAAAAATATGAAGAATATATCAGAAAACCTATGTATAGTAGGGAGGTATTATGGGACAAAAAATAAATCCATTAGGTTTCCGACTTGGTACAACCCAAACCCATCACTCTATTTGGTTTGAAGAACGAAAAGATTATTCTGAAGGCCTACAAGAAGATCACAAAATACGAGAACACATTAAAAATTATATAGAAAAGAAGAGAATCTCCTCCGTTACGGATGTAATTTCACGAATACAGATTGACAAAAGAATCGATGTGGTTAAAGTCATAATCTATATGGGATTCTCAAACTTATTAACAGAGGATGAACCGCCCAAAACCAAAATCAAAGAATTACAGGTAAGTTTAAAAAAAGCCATTCACTTCATTCACAACCGAAAACTGAATATTGCTGTTAGAAAAATGAAAAACCCTTACGGAGACCCTACTATTCTTGGAGAATTTATAGCCGACCAATTAAAGAAGAGAGTTTCATTTCGCAAAGCAATGAAAAAGGCTGTTCAATTAGTCGAAAAAGCATATAAAAAGGGAATTCAAGTACAAATTTCCGGATGTATTGGCGGAAAAGCACAAGAAATGGCACGCGTCGAATGGCTTAGAAAGGGTCGAGTCCCTCTCCAAACCGTTACCGCTAAAATCGATTTTGGTTCCACTCAAGTTCTAACTATCCATGGGGTATTGGGTATAAAAGTTTGGATCTTTTGAGACGGGAAATCCTACTATCCAATGCTAGAACAAAAAATGAAAAATTCTTTCGTTCGTTTTTTGTTCAACCAAAACAAAAAAAGGAACAATTCTAGAGGGTTGCATAAGAATTCGAAAAAGGATAGAATTGATATGTTGAGTCCAAAAAAAACAAAATTCCGTAAACAACATAGAGGAAGAATGAAAGGAAGATCTTCTGGAGGCAGTCGTATTTCTTTCGGTAAATATGCTCTTCAAGCACTTGAACCCGCTTGGCTCACCTCTCGACAAATAGAAGCAGGGCGGCGAGCAATGACACGAAATGTACGTCGCGGTGGAAAAATATGGGTGCGTATTTTTCCAGACAAACCCGTTACAGTCAAACCTACACAAACGCGTATGGGGTCGGGTAAAGGATCTCCCGAATATTGGGTAGCTGTGGTTAAACCGGGTAGAATACTTTATGAAATGGGCGGAGTAGCGGAAAATATAGCTAGAAAGGCTATTGAAATAGCTGCATCAAAAATGCCTATACGGACTCAATTCATTATTTCGAAATAGGAATGTAGAACCAAAAGAAGTAAGGAAGCCTTGGGGATAAAAAAAAATAATTGCAGTTTTTTTGGACAAAAAAGATTTCTTTTTTTTTACTTCGTGCTTTGCGTCGAAAGAGCAGGCTAAACAAAAAAACAAAAAAACAAAAAAACGATATGATTCAATCTCAGACCCTTTTGAATGTAGCGGACAACAGCGGTGCCCGGAAATTGATGTGTATTCGAATCGTAGGAGCTAGTAATCCACGATATGCTCATATTGGCGACACTATTGTTGCTGTGATTAAGGAAGCAAAGCCAACTTCGGCTCTAAAACGATCAGAAGTGATCAAAGCTTTAATTGTACGGACTTGTAAAGAATTCAAACGTGATGATGGTATAATAATACGATATGATGACAATGCTGCAATTGTCATTAATAAAGACAACAATCCAGTAGGAACTCGCATTTTTGGTGCGATCACCGAAGAATTAGAAGATACAAAGTTCAGCAAAATGAGGTCAATAGCAATAGCGTCTGAAATAATATAAGAAGTCTTTTCAAAGGAAACTGTGATCTAGTATTTGAATGAAATCCATTTATCAGTATGGGAGATTATGTCTAAGGTATATACCTTTAAGAATTCATAAATCAAAATACATGTTGATTATAAAAAATTTGAAGGCAACAATTTAGTTTATCATGGGTAAGGACACTCTTTCTGACATATTAACCTCTATAAGAAATGCCGATATGGCTAAAAAAGAGACCGTTCGAATAACATGTACTAACATCGCCCAAAACATTGTGAAAATACTGTTACGAGAGGGTTTTATCAAAAATACGAGGACACATCGGGAAAGCAACAAATCCTTTTTGATTTTAACCCTACGCCATAGAAGGAATAGGAAGGGTCCGTATAGAACTTTTTTAAATTTTAAACGGGTCAGTCGACCCGGTCTACGAATCTATTCTAACTATCAAAAAATTCCTAGGATTTTGGGCGGAATGGGGATTGCAATTCTTTCTACTTCTAAGGGTATTATGACAGACCGAGAGGCTCGACTAAAAAGAATGGGTGGAGAAATCTTGTTATATGTATGGTAATTGTAATCTTTATGCCACCAGAACTCGTCCTACAATAAAAGACACCAAAGGCAGAATCATCATCAGAGCTGATTCTTATAATCAGCAGAAACAGCAAGGGAAGCTATTACTTTTAATAAAAAAAAGATATGAAAGAAAACTTTTCGATGAAAATCATAATAGATCGGCTTGCGGAAATAGACCAGTCAAGTATTAAGAAAAATCTTTCTGATTCTCGAAAGAAAACTTTTCTTTCCAAATCGTAATCGATTTTTTTCGTCATTTGGGTGAATTCAAGCAAAAAAAAAGACTATATTCTATAAAGGATAGGGTAGGAATTTGGTGAAGGTTTGGGAGTGTATTGGCGATCTCACAAACAAAATGGAAAATTTGAATTGGAGGTTTTGACTTTCAAAAAGGATGGAATTCTAATGTAACAGGATTCCAGTCGCGACTCCAAAGAACACTAGTTTCTTCCAAGCAAATAGATTCAAGGTTAAGCAATAAAAAATATGAAATTAAAAGTCTCTGTTCGTAAAATTTGTACAAGGTGTCGGCTGATCCGTAGGAAAGGGCGAATTAGAGTCATTTGTTCCAATCCACGACATAAACAAAGACAGCGATAACCTTTTTTCTAAAAAAAAAAGAATTTTAGAAAGTCAAAAAATAGAATAAAAACAAACAAAAAATCTATTTTCAAATCAACATGGATATTTCCATATCTCTCTAACTTATCTTTAGAAATATGATAAAATATGGCAAAAACTTTACGAAGATATAGTTCGAATAGGAATAGACGCACTCGTTTGCGTAAAAGTATACGGAAAATACCCAAAGGAATTATTCACGTTCAAGCAAGTTTTACCAATACGATTGTATCTGTTACTGATGTATCAGGCCGAGTGGTTACTTCGGCCTCTGCTGGCGCTTGTGGATTCAAGGGTAAAAGAAGGGGGACGCCGTTTGCGGCCCAAACAACAACCGAAAATGCTATTCGCACAGTAGTGGATCAAGGTATGCACCGAGCTGTTGTCTTGGTAAAAGGTGTTGGTCGTGGAAGGGATGCAGCATTACGAGCTATTTTTAGAAGTGGCGTCCGATTGCATTTTTTACGAGACCGAACACCATTACCACACAACGGGTGTAGGCCTCCTAAAAAACGACGTACGTAGAAAAAAAATGGAACACCAAAAAGGA